AGTTCGGCTAATCCTCTTATACCCTTAGTTAAGAATGTTGCATAAAAAATATCTATGTAACCACGATTATATGACCAATTGTATATTACATTTATTATTCGGTCCAAGAAAAGTCTCTTAGGACCTATTTTAACAAATGAATTAATTAATTCTAAATTCTGAAAAGATGAATAAACAGACCCATATAAAATAGACGCTATGAATATTCCGAAATAGGCTATACTGACTGAATAAATTGCATTTGTCACAAATTCATACCAATCCACAGAATAGTTCGAATTTTGATGTAAAAGGTTTATCGATGGGGTTAACCATTTCGATAATATATCCAAATCCATTCCTACTTGATCGAAAGGAATTCCTATGGATCCAACAAACAAAGTAAATAGGACCAATACAAGTAGAGAAAATAGCATAGTATTGTCCGATTCACAGGGATACATGGAAGTGTCTTTATTGTCAAAATGAGTACTAAAGGATCGCATCAGATTTCGTATATTCCCATCAATTTGATATATCTTCTTCGAAAAAAGGGAAACCTTTTTATTATTATTCATTACTGAGAAAAGTACATTTTTGTTAACTGGTTTCGGTCCTTCTTTTCCCCATATAGATATTGAAGAGAACGAGCTATTTTTAGTGCCACTGTAATTTTGAAACCGAACGTGTAAATGCCCCTCAAAAGTAAGTAAATAAATCCGAAACATATAAAATGCAGTTAATCCTGCTGTGGAACAGGCTATTATCGCGAAAATCGGTGAATACAACCAACTATCATTAAGAATTTCATCTTTGGACCAAAAACAAGCAAGAGGTGGAATACCACAAAGAGAAAGTGTACCTAATAAAAAAGTAGTTTTTGTAATTGGCACATATTTGGTTAAACCACCCATAAGAACCATGTTCTGACTTTTATCTGGAGAATATCCAACAATGGGTTCCATTGAATGAATAATCGATCCGGATCCTAAAAACAATAATGCTTTCGAATAGGCATGAGTGATTAAATGGAATAAAGCAGCTCGATAAGAACCTATCCCTGGAGCTAACATAATATAACCCAATTGAGACATTGTAGAATAGGCTAAACTTCTCTTAATGTCTTTTTGAGCAAGAGCTAAAGTAGCTCCTAATAGTACCGTTATTATACCTAGCAAAGAAATGAGATTCATTATGTAAGGTATGACTGTGAAAAGGGGAAGAAGCCGAGCGACAAGAAAAATTCCCGCTGCTACCATAGTAGCAGCATGTATAAGAGCCGAAATAGGAGTGGGCCCCTCCATGGCATCAGGTAACCATACATGAAGGGGAAATTGCGCGGATTTAGCAACTGCACCAAGGAATAATAGGGAGGCACACAGAGTAGCAAATAAAGAATTGACCCCATTATTATGGATCAAGTTATTGAAGATTTCGAACAAATCCCGAAATTCCAAACTACCTGTTATCCAATAAAAACCTAAGATTCCTAATAATAAACCAAAATCCCCTACACGATTAGTTACAAACGCTTTTTGACAAGCATTGGCTGCAATTGGTCGTGTGAACCAAAAACCTATTAATAGATACGAACACATTCCCACCAGTTCCCAAAAAATATGAATTTGTATCAAATTGGAACTAGTAACTAATCCCAACATAGAAGTATTGGAAAAACTCATATAAGCAAAAAATCTCAAATATCCTTGATCATGAGACATATAATTGTCACTATAAATAAGAACCATGATTCCAACAGTAGTGATTAGTATTGACATAATAGAAGTAAGTGGGTCGATCAAGTGGCCGAACTCTAAAGAAAAATCATTATTGATGGTCCAAGAACATAGAAATTGATAGATAGAACTGCCATTGATTTGCTGAATAGACAGATCGGCCGAAAAAACCATAACTATACTTAGCAATGAAACACTAGGAAAAGCCCACATACGACGAAGATTTTTTGTTGCAGTCGGAACAAGCAGAAGTCCCCATCCTATTGACATAGTAACTGGAAGTGGAACGAAAGGTATGATCCATGCATATTGATATGTATGTTCCATAAGAAAATAAAACTTTTTTTATTCTTATTAATTGTTTCCGATTCACCAGCTCTTCTCTCTTTCGGAAGTCAAATAAATAAATAAAAATCAAGATAGAAAAGAACTCAAATAGGATTTTTAATTCTTAATTATTCCGATTCTTTCCCAAATATCGTATTGAATAAAAAGAAATTAAAATCAAGAAGTTACAATTGTTCAAATGACCAAGTCACTGGTTAAAACTGACCATTTAGTTATTAACTAAGATATTTATTAAGATAAAGAAAGAATATGAGATTTTCAATCATTCCACTATTACGGCGATTGATATCCATATAGTAAATAGTAAGGAAAAGGAATGACACCAAAAAAAGGTAAAAGTACTCTATTGGGATATGGATCATAGAATCCGCCAATAACTCGACCCAATAAAATACTAGTTATTTTAGTTAGTTTATTCGGAGTCATTAATTAATTCATTGTAGAACTGATTGATTGGCTTCTATTCCAATAAAATAAACTTATGTTTATAGGAAATCCTATGATACTCGTCACTTCGCATAGAACTGAAATAAGAGATTACTAAAATTACCTTTCTCAAGTAATGTATCGTTTAACAGATTAACTACCAATCTCATTTTCATTTAAATTATGAGTACTCTATCCTCGAGCTTGGTCAATTAATCGAAAAATTTAAAATTATTCTTTTCTTAAATTAGGTAAGGATTCTTAAGCTTTTCGATTTATTCAATGTAAGACAACGAGATATAAATAGACTGAGATTGAGATATGAATTGGAACCCTTTTTGATTCTTATCAACAACAACCGGTTCGATTTCTATGGTAGCGGACCTCATAGACATAGATCGGAATGAAGATATGAAGGTACAAATTAGTACGAATTCTTCTTTCTTCGGGCATTGTATGTAATAGAGATGTGGAACAAAAAAAAAATTCCTTTGAAAATCACATCGTTTTTCTTTTTTCTATTTCTTTTTTTTTATCCCTAGTGTACTCTATGTGATGCACACGTATCTATATTTTTGTATGTTATGAAGGAAGTATCCGCTATGGAATAAATATAGATAATGAATAGCAAGAACGATCCATTTTGAACAATACATGTCTTTCACATCCAACTATAAAAGTAACTTCTTTATTTTAAAATGGCGGTTCCAAAGAAACGTACTTCTATCTCAAAAAAGCGTATTCGTAGAAATATTTGGAAGAAAAAGGGATATTGGGCGGCGGTAAAAGCTTTATCTTTAGCTAAATCTATTTCTACCGGGCATTCAAAAAGTTTTTTTGTGCGACAAACAAGTAATAAAGCCTTGGAATAATCTGAATCGACATGACTCGATGAATTGGATGATTTATAAGATGAATAATTCACATTAACTAATGTTTTGAACTCATCTATATGAGATAGAACTGAACCGGCTGTTGTGGTATGTAGAATAAGAATTATTCTGTCTATTGGGTTCTAAGAACGGTACTATTTCTTTTTTGTTGTTGTTTGAAAAACAACAACAAAAAGAAATAGTTAAACACAAAATACAAGGTTTCACTTTTCATTATAGTAGATTTTGATAATTTGTGAGATGAGGGTTGTTATTTCCCCCCCCCCCCAAAAAAAAAATATTTTTTTTTAGGAAGAAGTTTCTTTTTTTAGGAAGAAGTTTATTCGATTATGTATCTCCAATAGTTATACATCATTAAGATTTTTGGAAGATCTGAAACAAGTATGAACGACAGTAGTAAAAATGAATGGATCCTTCAAACTAATTGATTGAAATATATATTTTAAGACTTTGCTTTGTAACTCTCCGAATTACTACATAGATTCCCTCTTGTTTCGACCCAATCAATAAAAACTCCCCGGATCCCCTTTTGGTCGATATTTATGTACGAAGAATAATTCAATCTTCCTTAATCCAAAATAGATCCTATGTTTGGACCGTAGGATCGATCAATCTATTTTAGATAGAATATACTTTATTTATAAGTAAAGTACATAGCGTAGAATTCCAATAGAGATTGAAACTCTTTTGTTTTATGTACAGCCCAATACCTAATTGGTTCGGTAAATCCTCACACGAATTATGTATACAATGAGGATCCCAACCATTAATACAGTTTTGATACCAAACTATCTAAATATTTATAGAAATCCCTTGGATGTAGTTATCCAATTGTGATACATAAAAAATCCTATTTATTTTCTTTTGTTCAGTGAAAAATGAATCTTTTTTCATTTCCGATCCATGAAATCAGATAAATGAGAAATGAATCATCAAAAAATGATATAAAAAAGGGACAATTCTTAGTTCTAGACCTCAACTGAGGACATAACCATCTAGTTCCAACTGTTCCAGAAGAACTTATACTACGTGAAAGCCTGTTGTTAAAAATGACACCATACCGGGGGATTATTGAAGTTCAAATATTCATTTGAACGAGTCTTTATTCATCGATTCTAACGTTTCCTAAAATATATTGCATTGAATCTTTCAATCTCGACGATTGAACATCATATGGGCTATTATTATTTCGATCAAGCCGCCATGGTGAAATCGGTAGACACGCTGCTCTTAGGAAGCAGTGCTAGAGCATCTCGGTTCGAGTCCGAGTGGCGGCATCCTCTAAAAAGGACACATTAGATCCTATAATGAATTTAATTCGGAATTTACATTCCGTAATTGAGGGACCCCTCTTTTTTTTTAATGATTTTTTTTTATGATATTTGCGACTTTAGAACATATATTCACTCACATCTCTTTTTCGATCATTTCAATTGTCATTACGATTTATTTGGTGACTTTATTAGTCCATGAAATCGTAGGACTATGTGATCCGTCAGAAAAAGGCATGATAGCCACTTTTTTCTGTATAACAGGATTATTAGTTACTCGTTGGATTTATTCGAGACATTTCCCGTTAAGTGATTTATATGAATCATTAATGTTCCTTTCATGGAGT